TTTTTTTAATTTCATTTTAAAGAAAAGAAAAGTAAGAAAATTAATAAAAATATTGATACATAAGATAAATACAAGAATAGATAAGACGAGATTCGTCCACCTCCCATATATTTAATCCCTTCCCCTATCAAAAAACTTGCAACACCAACACCATTTGTAATTCCATCAATTATACGTCTATCAAAAAACTGAGTTAGTTTGGTTAATCCTCTTATCCCCACGGTAAAAACTCTAGTATAAAAAATATCTATGTAACCCCGATTATATGACCAATTGTATATCACATTTTTGATTCGGTCCACAAGAATTCTTTTAGGACCCCCTTTCACAAATGAATTGATTAAATCCAAATTCTGGAAAAATGAATAAGCGGATCCATATAAAATATATGCTATGAATAGTCCGAAAATTGCTATACTTACTGAAAAAATTGCATTTGTAAAAAATTCATCCAAATTTACAGAATAATTAGAACTTGAATGTAAAAGATTTGTTGATGGGGTTAACCATTTCGATAATATATCAAAATCTATTACTCCTCGATCAAAAGAAATTCCTATTGATCCAACCAACAAAGTAAATGGTACTAATACCAGAAGAGGAAATAACATAGCATTGTCCGATTCGTGAGGATACATGGAAGTGTATTTATTTCCAAAGTAAGTACTAAAGTAGCGTATCCTATTTCTTACATTATTAGAAATTTTCGATCTATCTTTTGAAAAAAAAGAAACCTTTTTATTCATTGTTGATAAAAGTAAATTTGGATTGACTCCTCTTGGAGTTCCTTTTCCCCATAGAGATATGGAATAGAACGAACCATTTTTAGTGCTACTGTAATTTTGAAAATGAACACGTAAATACCCATCAAAGGTAAGTAAATATACCCGAAACATATAAAATGCGGTTAATACTGCTGTGAAATAAGCTATTACTGCGAAAATTGGTGAATACAACCAACTATCATTAAGAATGTCATCTTTGGACCAAAAACAAGCAAGAGGTGGAATACCACAAAGAGAAAGTGTACCCAATAAAAAAGTAGTTCTTGTAATTGGAACATATCTTGTTAAACCACCCATAAGAACCATATTCTGACTTTTATCTGGCGAATATCCAACAATGGGTTCCATTGAATGAATAATAGATCCGGATCCCAAAAACAATAAAGCTTTTGAATAGGCATGAGTGATCAAATGGAATAAAGCAGCTCGATAAGAACCTATACCTAGAGCTAACATAATATAACCCAATTGAGACATTGTAGAATAGGCTAAGCTTTTTTTAATGTCTCTTTGAGCAAGGGCCAAAGTAGCTCCTAATAATAGCGTTATTACACCTATTAAAGAAATGAAATTCATTATATAAGGTATGACTATGAAAAGAGGAAGAAGCCGAGCTACAAGAAAAATTCCTGCTGCAACCATAGTAGCAGCGTGTATAAGAGCCGAAATAGGAGTGGGTCCTTCCATAGCATCAGGTAACCATACGTGAAGGGGGAATTGTGCGGATTTAGCAACTGCACCGACGAATAATAAAGAAGCACACAAAGTAGCAAATAAGGAATTTGCCCCATTATTCTGGATTAAGTTATTAGTTATTTCGAGCAAATCCCGAAATTCTAAACTACCAGTTATCCAATAAAAACCTAAGATTCCTAACAATAAACCAAAATCCCCTACACGATTAGTTACAAAAGCTTTTTGACAAGCACTTGCTGCAATTGGTCGTGTGAACCAAAACCCTATTAATAAATAAGAACACATTCCCACTAGTTCCCAAAAAATATAAATTTGTATCAAATTGGAACTAGTAACTAATCCCAGCATAGAAGTATTAAAAAAACTCATATAAGCAAAAAATCTCAAATATCCTTGATCGTGATACATATACTTGTCACTATAAATAAGAACCATGCTTCCAACAGTAGTAATTAGTATTGACATAATAGAAGTAAGTGGATCGATCAAGTATCCAAACTCTAAGGAAAAATCATTATTGATGGTCCAAGACCATAGATATTGATAGATAAAACTTCCATTTATTTGTTGAATAGACAGATTGGCCGAAAACACCATAGCTATACTTAAGAGTAAAACACTAGGTAAAGCCCACATGCGACGAATATTTTTTGTTGCTGTCGGGATAAGTAGAAGTCCAAATCCTATTGACATAGTAACGGGAAGTGGAAGAAAAGGTATTATCCACGCATATTGATATGTATGTTCCATAAGAAAAGAAACTCTTTTTTCTTCTAATTGCAAATTGTTCTCGATTCACCAATTCTTAGCTTTTTTATCCTTAATAAAAGAAATCAACAAAAAAAGATATGAAAAAAAAAGTCAAATATTGGGATTCTTAATTATTCTGATTTTTTCTCAGATATTTGAAATATTCCAAAATTGACAATAGGTTGGTCAAAAAATATGACCAAATAACTATGTAAAGGTAAAGGCAATTACCTAGTAGTTATTTTAACTAAGAAAAGATTAAAGGAATATGAGATTTTAAAATAATTTTCTTACTACTATTACTATTAGTAGATTTTGTATTTATTAGATTTTGATATTTTTTTGGTGATTAATAAACATATTACGTATACTATTAATAGTGGCGTATACTATAATAGTGGAATAAATATATTATATAGTATAGTAAATATAGTAAGGAAAAAGAGTTAGACCAAAAAAAGAGTACTATTTTTATTCAAATATGGATCATAGTATCTATATTCGAATAAAAAAAAAATACCTAGGTTTTCTAGTTCATTTTGGGAGTGGAGTAATTACCTAACTTGTTGTGTAACTGATTGATTGGATTGAAATCCAATAAAGAAAACTTATGTTTATCGGAAATCTTATGATACTCCTTACTTCGTATATAACTGAAATAAAAAATTACTTAGGTTACCTAAGTAGTGGAATGTCTTGTTTAACAGATTAAGTACTAGTTCTAATTTAGTTCTAATTGGAATTAGAATTATGGACATAGCACTCGGGACTTAATCAATTTTCATTTTCCCTTATTTTCTTCTATTTTTTTTTCCCTCGTGTCATTTATATATGTGATGTGTGATGTGCGCGCATACATATATGTGATATATATATCACATATACATGTATATATAAATATATTTGTATTATATATATTTGTATGTTTATTACATATATTTATATGTTAAAGTAAAAAAACAATGTATATTTAAAAGAGTATATTAAAAAAATTATCCACATACACGAAATAAGTATAGATAATAACTAAAAAGAACTATCTATTTTGAAGAATACATGTCTTTCACATACAACGAAAAAAAGAGGAACCCCCTTTTTTTGAATGGCAGTTCCAAAAAAACGTACTTCTATGTCAAAAAAACGTATTCGTAGAAATATTTGGAAGAAAAAAGGATATTTAGCTGCAGTAAAAGCTTTTTCTTTAGCGAAATCGGTTTCCACCGGGCATTCAAAAAGTTTTTTTGTGCGACCAAACAAATAATAAAGTCTTAGAATAATCTCAATTGATATAGCCTAAACAACCTCCAATTTTATAAGATGAATGTTAACTAATGTATTTTTCTGTATTGAATTTCTCAATATTAGTTAGAACTCACTGCTGTGATATATAGAATCAGAGTTTTTTGTATATTGGGTTCTTTGTATATTGGGTTCTAAGTATTATTTTTTCCCTATCACAATTGTACTTTTCACAATAGAAAAGTACAATTGTGATAGAGATTGAAACTCTTTTGTTATATGCCTATCCCAAAACGTAATTGGTTTTGTAAATGGTATCATAAATTAGAAATTATATGCGCAATAAAGAATATTAATACTTTAATTTAAATATACTAAGGTATCGAAATCATTAGAAAAATAACAAATTCTTTGTATTTAATGATGAAATTGTGATAGATATGAAATCCTAGTTATTTGATTTTGTTCATTGAAAAAAAAAGCTCAATCTTTTTCATTTGAATCCATGAAATCGTATAAATGAAAAAAAATCAGAAAAAAAATAGAGAAAAAAGACAATTCTTAGTTTTATACCTCAACTGAGAAAAAACTATTGAATTCCAACTGTTTGGAGAGAACTTAGTTTCTAGTACGTGAAAGTTGATTGTTAAAAAACCCACGACGATACTACCTAAGTAGGTATTTTATTGAAAATTCATTAAACCACAAACCAGTCTTTATTCATCGATTCTAATTAATGAAGTATATTGAATCCTTGATTCTCGACGATTCAACATGAATTGACTATTATTATTTCAAGTAAGCCGCCATGGTGAAATCGGTAGACACGCTGCTCTTAGGAAGCAGTGCTAAAGCATCTCGGTTCGAGTCCGAGTGGCGGCATCTTCTAAAAGAGATACAATAGATCCTAAAATGTATTCAATTCCCGATTTCCAATTCTGTAATGGGATCTCTTTTATGATATTTGCGACTTTAGAACATATATTAACTCATATCTCTTTTTCGATCATTTCAATTGTGATTACGATTCATTTGATGACTTTATTAGTCCACAAAATTGTAGGATTACGTGATTCGTCAGAAAAAGGGATAATAGCTACTTTTTTCTCTATAACAGGATTATTAGTTTCTCGTTGGATTTCTTCGGGACATTTTCCATTAAGTAATTTATACGAGTCATTAATCTTCCTTTCGTGTAGTTTCTTCATTATTCATATGATTCCCAAGATACGTAACCTTAAAAATGATTTAAGCACAATAATTGCACCAAGTACCATTTTTACTCAAGGCTTTGCCATGTCGGGTCTTTCAACTGAAATGCATCAATCTGCAATATTAGTACCTGCTCTACAATCTCAGTGGTTAATGATGCACGTAAGTATGATGTTATTGAGCTATGCAGCTCTTTTATGCGGATCATTATTATCAGTCGCTCTTCTAGTCATTACATTTCGAAAAACCATCGATATTTTTTGTAAAAGCAATAATTTCTTAATTAAGTCATTTTTATTTGGTGAGATTGAATATTTGAATGAAAAAAGAAGTGTTTTTAAAAACACTTCTTTTCCTTCATTTCGAAATTATTACAAATATCAATTAACTGAGCGTTTGGATTATTGGAGTTATCGTGTCATTAGTCTAGGGTTTACCTTTTTAACCATAGGTATTCTTTGTGGAGCAGTATGGGCTAATGAGGCATGGGGATCCTATTGGAATTGGGACCCCAAGGAAACTTGGGCATTTATTACTTGGACCATATTCGCGATTTATTTACATACTAGAACAAATATAAATTGGAAAGGTACGAATTCGGCACTTGTAGCTTCTATAGGATTTCTTATAATTTGGATATGCTATTTTGGGATCAATCTATTAGGAATAGGTCTACATAGTTATGGTTCATTCACATAAACATCTAATTGAATAAACTACATGAAGAATACATAAGATAAAAACATCATCCCATATATAACGAAAGTTTGTTTTTATGAGTTTTTGAGAACCATTTAAATTGAATTTGAATGGTTCTCAAAAACTCGAGATGTATCTAATTCTAATTCTTATTCATTTTATTTCCTTTTTCATTATACAGTACAGCAAACGATTTTAAAAATATGAAATTCAAAGAATTAGAAGACTTTCCTTCCGTCTCATTAATGAAACACTATCTATGATAATAATTGGATAGGATAGCGTGTACCTTGTCAACTGATAACGAGAGAACGAAATCGGGATAAATACCAATACCTATTACGGGTAGAAAGATACAGATTGAAAGAAATAGTTCTCGTGGTCCAGAATCCCAAAAATTCGAGTTTGGATTTGGAATATTAAATAGCTTGTATCCATAAAACATCTGACGTAACATAGATAATAAAAAAATAGGAGTTAATATCATTCCAATTGCCATTACAAAAGTAATTAGCATTTTTGGCATTAAAAGATATTTTGTACTAGTAATTAGTCCAAAGAATACTACAAATTCCGCAACAAAACCACTCATTCCTGGCAATGCAAGAGAAGCCATCGAGAAGCTACTGAACATGGTAAATATTTTTGGCATTGGGATAGATATCCCTCCCATTTGTTCGAGATAAACAAGACGTGTTCTATCACAACTCGTTCCCGCCAAGAAAAAAAGTGCAGCACCAATAAATCCATGAGAGAGCATTTGTAAAATAGCTCCATGGAGTCCCATGTCGGTTATAGAACCAATTCCTATAATTGTGAAACCCATGTGAGATACAGAGGAATAGGCTATTCTCTTTTTTAAATTACGTTGACCAAGAGAAGTTGAAGCTGCATAGATTATTTGCATTGTTCCTATTAGCACCAACCAGGGAGAAAATATAAAATGAGCGTGGGGTAATAATTCCATATTGATCCGAATCAATCCATATGCGCCCATTTTTAATAGGATTCCAGCTAACAGCATACATGTACTGTAATGTGCTTCTCCGTGGGTATCAGGTAACCATATATGTAGGGGTATAATCGGCAATTTGACAGCATAAGCAATAAGGAAGCCAAAATAGAATATTATTTCCAATGCCACAGGATATGATTGATTAATTAATCTTTCAAAATCTAATGTTGGTTCATTGGAACCATATAAACCCATACCTAGAACTCCTATTAAGAAAAAAATGGAACCCCCCGCAGTGTACAAAATAAACTTTGTAGCCGAGTAGAGACGTTTCTTTCCCCCCCACATGGATAAAAGTAAGTAAACAGGAATTAATTCTAACTCCCACATGATGAAAAAAAATAAAAGGTCTCGAGAAGAAAATAATCCTATTTGACCGCTGTACATTGCTAGCATCAGGAAATAGAACAACCGCGAATTTCGCGTAATTGGCCAAGCTGCAAAAGTTGCTAAAGTAGTGATAAATCCTGTCAGTAAAATGGGTCCTATGGAAAGTCCATCGATTCCTAGTCTCCAGTGGAAATCAAAAACATCTATCCATTTAAAATCTTCCTTCAATTGCATTAATGGATCATCCAATTGGAAATGATAACAGAATGCATAAGTCGTTAGAAGGAGTTCCAAGAAGCATATACATATAGTATACCACCTAAATATCTTATTCCCTCTATGAGGGAAAAAGAAAATTGAAGAACCCGCGAATATCGGTAAAACAACAAGTATTGTTAACCAAGGAAAATAACTCGTGATAAAGACAAGATCCATTTTGGCCAGAAAAGCCCGTCCTCAAAATAATATATTTTGTCGAGCACGGGCTTTTGTCGGTAAAGAGGAATCACAAATGATTCAAGTGGAGTTTTTTGTAACGTATCAATAAGATCAATAAGATAGAGCCATGCTGCGAGTTGTTTCAGGCCCTAAATAAACACGGACACTCAAAAAATCTGTTGGGCAGGCGGATTCACATCTCTTACAACCTACACAGTCCTCGGTTCTTGGCGCGGAAGCTATTTGCTTGGCTTTACATCCGTCCCAAGGTATCATTTCCAATACATCTGTGGGGCAAGCTCGTACACATTGAGTACACCCTATACATGTATCATAAATTTTTACTGAATGTGACATTGGATCTATAAATTTCAGTTTTGAACATAAAAGATTTTCGATCTGGTCAAATCAAATTAGTAGTACAAATTAGTAGTAAATGAATCATATATTATATATTGTAATATTGTAGACACCAGACGAAGCAGTGGTTTATTAAAAATAATCAATATATTTCTTAAATCAATCTGTTTATGAGAAAAGGTCAAGAGACTTTGATTTTCGTTTCAACAATTATGCTGATACGAGTTGCACATGCGAATTCAAATAAATTGTCCAACAAATTGGTCATCATTATTTCAATATAAATATAAAAATGCAATTCAATAAAATCGAATTGCATTCAAATTCAATAAAAAATAGTATTTCAATTCTATTAAATATTTTTATGTGTCTTTATTTAAATTATCTATGATGATTATCACTAATTATTCAACAAATTCGATTGATTAATACGAGTTGATTTTCTGTTACGATGGATCGACGAAACAATAGCAAGTCCAATAGCTGCTTCAGCAGCTGCAATGGCTATAACAAAGATTGAGAAAATGTCTCCTTTTAATTGGCGACTATCAAATATATCAGAAAATGTTACAAGATTGATATTAACCGAATTTAGTATAAGCTCAAGACACATAAGCGCTCTAACCATGTTTCGACTTGTGATCAATCCATAGATACCGATAGAAAATAAATAAACACTCAAAAAAAGGACATGCTCAAACATCATTTACTAACTCCTTATCAATCTCGATTCATTTCAATATGAACAACAATTCAACCGATTCAATTGATTAGAATAGAACAATTACACAACAAAAGAAGATATTCACGGTAGATAGATTTAACTAACAATTTCTATTTATTTATTTAGAATTTAGTTAGAATTCTAAGAATTGGGAATTATTATTAAGTTAAGTATTTTTATTGCTTATTGTCGAGCCATAGTAATTGCACCTATCAAGGAAACTAAAAGAATTATAGAAATGAGTTCAAACGGAAGATAAAAATCTGTTGATAAATGAATCCCAATTTGTTGAACGTTATTTATTAGGTCCTGTTCCATAATCTGGTTTGATCTTGCAGTCCAAATAATTCCGTACCATGACGTATCTGGGATAGTAGTAATTAGTGAAAAAAGAATAGTTGTACAAACCATCGAAGTGACCCCATCTCCAATGGTCCAAAAATAGGAATTATTGGAATATTCTGAACCATTCATGAACATTACAGCAAATATGATCAAGACAGTTATGGCTCCCACATAAATAAGGAGCTGTGCGGCAGCTACAAAATAGGAGTTCGATGAAATATAGAATAAGGATATACAAACAAGAACCAATCCCAACGAAAAGGCAGAATAAATTGGATTGGTAAATAATACTACCCCCAGACCCCCTAATACAAGAATTGACCCCAGAAATACAACAAGAATATCATGTATTGGTCCAGGTAAATCCATTATGTATAAAATACAAAATAAATAACTTTAACTATTTCATGACCTTACTTTAACTTTACTAAATAAATGGTCCAGGAAAGGAAAGGGGGTTACCCTATTTTTTTTTTCTTGTATATAATATTGTATATGATACATTTATAATTGAATTGAATTTGAATATGGATTAATGTAGATATAGATAAAATTATCGGGCCAATCCTACTTTATTTATATTTATCCGAAAGAAAAAAAAGAAAAGAGTAGTTGGAATATGTAGTTGAAATTTGCTATTTCGAAATCATCACGAAAAATATATTCTCAGTTTAAATCAAACAGTGATTCTCAACAATCAATAGTTATTCGTTTTTATTTGTAGTTACTGACTACCCAAAATAAAAAGCTTGGATCCTTTATATCAAAACAAAATCTTAGTAATCGGTAATTGTTCTTGAATCAAAGGGTTTATCGTTGTCTATTTTTATTTGAGTCGAATTCCTAACTGTTTGAATTGTGTAATCTCCAATTATTGAGATTGGTAATCGACCCAAAGCAATTTGATTATAATTCAATTCGTGACGATCATAAGTGGAAAGTTCATATTCTTCAGTCATTGATAAACAATTTGTTGGACAATACTCGACACAGTTACCACAAAATATACAAACCCCGAAATCTATACTATAATTAAGTAATTGTTTCTTTTTAATATCTCTTTCAAATCTCCAATCAATAACGGGTAGATCTATCGGGCATACACGAACACATACTTCACAAGCAATACATTTATCAAATTCAAAGTGGATTCGCCCCCGGAAACGCTCTAATGTGATCGATTTTTCATAAGGATATTGAATAGTTACAGGTAAACGATTTGTGTGGGATAAGGTAATTATGAAACTTTGACCAATGTACCTTGCAGCTCGTATTGTTTGTTGACCATAATTCATGAACCCAATTACCATAGGGAACATATTGTAGATATACATGAAAAAATTGACGTTTCTTTCTCTTGTTTGATAGAGATTATGAATCTAAAATAGTGTTATCATATTCTGTTATTTATAATGAAACAAGTTGGGAAGAAGTTGTTAATAACAGATTACCTAGAGAAATAGGTAAAAGAAATTTCCATCCAAGATTTAATAACTGGTCCATTCTCATCCTAGGTAAAGTCCATCTTGTTGTGATAGAAATGAAGAGAAACAAAAAAGCTTTAGTTAATGTAATAAGGATACCCATTGTCATTCCAAAAATGCCAGCGATTTGATTTATTCTGAAAAGCTCAGGAATGGATATATACGGAATAGATAAATTCCACCCACCTAAGTAAAGAACTGTTACAAATAATGAAGAAACTAATAAATTTAGGTAAGAAGCAAGATAAAATAAACCGTATTTGATACCCGAATACTCGGTTTGATAACCTGCTACTAATTCCTCCTCCGCTTCTGGTAAATCAAAGGGCAATCTCTCACATTCGGCTAGAGAAGAAATTAGAAAAACAATAAATCCTATAGGCTGGCGCCACAGATTCCACCCCCAAAAACCATATTTTGACTGTGCTTCAACTATATCAACTGTACTTGAACTGTTAGATAATCATAGTCGATAATAACATCACTGTTCCCATCGCTATTTCAAAACCGTACGTGAGACCTCAGCTTCATACGGCTCCTCGATGGCCACAAAAAAACTGTAAGGACGGGTTCGGTATTATCGCCATCTTTGGGTAGATAGAATAAAGATACATCGGAAAGTCCCAAATTAGACCAATGGAATTCTGTCTGCTAGAATAAGAAAAAAAGTGCTTCCGAATTGATCTCATCCTTTACAATAATAATTTTTCTTTGTTCGGTAATAACTTAGTATTTGAATAAAATACTCCTTATATCAATCAATACAAAATAAAAAGAATTAGTCATTAGTTCATGAATCGTGATAAAAATTCGATATGTATGAATCTGGATAGAGAAAAGAATAAATAAGGACCCCCTTTTTTTATTATTCATTCAATTACAGCATTCCATTTCTTTTTTCCTGTTCTTCTGTCTCAGAGGAGGATACTTAAAAAAAAATAAAGGATTAATTCGTTCTTGATAGTCATTTCTTTAACCAGTGAATAGGAGCATACTCTAGATCGGAATCGTAGGGAAGTACTACTTGATCATTTCTACCAATTTTTAGTCCTTATTATGATTCGTTTTATGAAGAAATACCTCTTTTTTGATACCTTACACTATCTCCATTACTAATCCTTTGTGTACCTTGGTGTTACTAACCGTCCACTGACTTTTGATTGATCCCCAGTATAGTAATACATACGAGACAGTAGTAGAAACTCCATACAGTTGATCTTTTGTTTGCGCCCGCTTCAAGATATGATGACTAATCAAAAAATCTTACTTAATCTTGGGGTAAGCAGTTTACACTGCTTATGTTTACTTCAACTTTATTCTTGTACATAGGGAATGAGATCTTTTCTTCTTACTACAAATTTTTAAGCTGTTTAGTTTCACTCATATAACTATCTGGTTTAACTCATCAACCCGAATGCTGAATAAAAAAAAAATGAAAACATCTATTCAATACATTGAACCTCTTTCTTTTTTCTTTTATTTATAGAAGAGAGGTTCAAAATTCATATTCCAACGAATCACACGTAGAGATATTGATAACACACATAGAGTTAATGGTATTTCATAACTAATAGATTGAGCAGCAGCTCGTAGACCACCTAAAAAGGAATATTTATTATTCGATCCATATCCTGACATAAGAAGCCCAATAGGAGCAATACTGGAAATGGCGATCCATAAAAAAACACCTATACTGAGATCGGCTAAAACAAGACGATACCCAAAAGGAATTACTAAATAACTTAGTAGAATTGATATAACCGCTATAGACGGTCCCACACTAAACAAACCAATATCTCCTCGAGATGGGAGGAGGTCCTCTTTAAAAAGTAGTTTAGTCCCATCCGCTATAGCTTGAAGAATTCCCAACGGGCCAGCATATTCAGGCCCAATACGTTGTTGTATCGCTGCAGATATTTCTCTTTCTAACCACACAATTACTAGTACCCCTATTGTGATTCCCAATATAAGGGTCAAAATGGGTACAATCCATATTAGTCCATACACTTCTTTTAAAAATTCCGATGTAGAAAAAGAATTGATAGGTTGTACTTCTGTCGTATCAATTATCATTTCAACGATCAACTTCTCCCATAATGATATCTATACTACCCAATATCGTCATGATATCAGCCAATTTCATTCTTTTAACTAGCTGAGGAAGAATTTGCAAATTGATAAAACCGGGTGGACGAATTTTCCATCTCCAGGGGAAAACGCTATTATCTCCTATCAAATAAATTCCCAATTCTCCTTTTGGGGCTTCCACTCTCACATAAAGTTCTTGTTTCGACAATTCCAAATTGGGTGAAGGTTTTTTACTAATAAATCTATATTCAAAATCATTCCATTCGGAATTCTTTGCTCTATCAAAGCGTCGTACTTCTAAATTTTCATAAGGTCCTCCAGGAATTCCTTCTAGAGCCTGTTGAATAATTTTTATGGATTCCTTCATTTCACCGATTCGTACTAAATAACGAGCTAATGAATCTCCTTCTTTTTGCCATTGGACTTCCCAATCGAATTCATTGTAACACTCATAATGATCAACTTTACGAAGATCCCATTGGATTCCAGAAGCTCGTAACATCGGTCCTGATAAACCCCAATTTACAGCTTCTTCTCCACCAATAATGCCCACTCCTTCAACTCGTTCCAAAAAAATGGGATTCCACGTAATAAGTTTTTGATATTCAACAACTCCTGTTAAAGAATAATCGCAGAAATCCAAACATTTATCTATCCATCCATAAGGTAGATCAGCAGCTACTCCTCCGATACGGAAATAATTATGCATCATTCGCATACCAGTAGCGGCTTCGAATAGATCATATATCAATTCTCTTTCTCTGAAAATATAGAAAAAGGGAGTCTGTGCACCGATATCTGCCATAAAAGGTCCAAGCCATAACAAATGAGAAGCTATACGGCTCAATTCCAGCATAATTACTCTGATATAGCTAGCTCTTTGAGGTACTTGAACATTTTCCAATTGTTCTGGTGCATTTATGGTTATTGCCTCTGTGAACATAGTAGCTAAATAATCCCATCGTGTTACATAAGGTAGATATTGTATAATTGTTCGATTTTCCGCTATTTTTTCCATTCCTCTGTGTAAATAGCCCAATATGGGCTCACAGTCAATAACATCTTCACCATCGAGAGTAACGATTAGTCGAAGAACACCATGCATTGATGGGTGGTGAGGCCCCATATTGACTATCATGAGATCTTTTCTTGTAACCGGTACTGTCATATCTTTTCTTCCTTAATTCATTATTCCATGAATTCCTAAAAACGAGGCTCATCAAAACGAAAAATCGAATACTACTAAATAAAAAAAACTCAAACGATTAAATTAACGAGTTTTTGGCTCCCGAATATCCAACTGACCAATTAATTTCTTATAATGTACTCTATTTTTCTTTGACAAATAAGCCAGCAACCGTTGACGTTTTCCTAGAATTTTTCGTAGACCCCTTTGCGATAAAAAATCTTTTTTGTGCAATTCCAAATGCGAAGTAAGTCTCCGTATCTTATTGGTGAAACTGAATACTTGAAATTCAACAGAACCTTTGTTTTCTTCTTTTTCTTCTTGTGGAATAATGGAAATGAATGAATTTTTGACCATAAAAAATTTTTCTATCCTTTTTCTTTCTTTTTCATGGATTTTTCCGATCAGGAAAAATAATAATAAAAAAAAAAAGAATTATGCCAGTTATTTTAATCTAGTACACACAAAAATTTGGATTTAGTCATATACTACTTCTTTATTTTATCCAAATCAAATTGAAAATTTGATTTGGATAGAAAGGGATAATATGTTTCCGCATTAACGAAAGAAAAAAATTTCTTTCTATCTAAAAGGATTCCGCTAATTTATTTATTCCTATATCCAATTGAATGGATACACCATTCAATCTGTATCATTTACCAAAATATAACATAGCACATGCGTACATCGTTCGGCTTTCATATACCGAAAATGTCACGGACTATAGATATATATGATATAGGAAATATACTATTAAATTAAATAATTCTAAATCGTGGATACATATGTATCCTTGACATACTGAAACGACTGCCATTATTGGTATCAAACCAATAGCGATTCATACAAGCTAAATCTTCTAATCGGTAATTGGGCCAAAGAACAAATTTACATTTAATGAATTTATTTGTATCTGTATTAAGATGCTTGGCCTCATCCAAAAATTTTCCAGAGTTTCTTATGTTGTTTTCATTGCAAAATAATGGATTTCTATTTCTATCCGTAACATTCCAATTATGGGAATTGAAACAAATTAACATTCTCAATTCTTTACGACGTCTAGGAGATAGAATATTTTCAGGAACAAGGAAATCATAATAATTTATGTCCCCATTCACAAGCATATTCCCATATCGTACAATAGGTTTTGCCAAATTCCTCTTATCAATATATCTTTTTTTTATGCATTTTCTATTAGTTTGGTGTTTATTGTTCTCGACCAATGAAATACTTATAGTTTGATATATAATCAATTTTTCATCCCTTTTTATAGATAGACGAATTGGTTCGATAATTAATATTCCTTTTTTTATCAATTCCGTAAGAGCTAGATCTTTCTGAATTAGCATTACATCCAGATGCATCTCTCCTCTTTGAATCGAGGATATCGCAATTTCCTTTGGATTTCTCAGTCTAAGTAAGAGACAATATACCTTGATATTATTGATCATTCTTTGGTTCAAGGAGTCATCCCATCTTAATTGAAAAAGGAAATATTTTTTCAGGAAGAAATCAAGTTCTGCTTCCTTGTTTTTCTTGGATTGTTTTTTCTTTTTACCCTGTTTAATGGTAATGTATGATCTCGCGTCATTCTCTTCAATATCTTTTTTTTTGTTTTCTTTTCGTAGATCTGATACAAGATTTACTTGGTCCTGTTGTTCATTTTTTTGTTGGTTGAAATTTTCTAATTTAAGATATTTTTTTTGATCAGATATCATCTGAAGATTCTTTTTTCTATTTATATTGATGTTTTTATTTTGACTTTTCTTTTTATAAAAAGAAAAGTCAAAAAGAAGTAATTTGATTGGTATAATCCATGGTTTAATCTTATATGCATCAAAAAGTAAGACAAATTCTGGGAAGAACCAAGATTCTAGATTTGATATGGTACGATAAACTCTTTCTTGATTCATTCCCATCCAATTCAAAAAAATACTTTTTTGATTGGATGGGTTGATTTTTTGATGAATCGTAAGATAAAAAATATCTTTTGTTTTCAATTTGTTGTTGATTTTTTTTTCAGTCTTAGTATTTTTATAAATTTTGGTACCGATATGTGTATTGGTCCAGGTCTCAATATCGATATTTTTTCTAAGACAAAAATGGAGAATTCTACAATCAAAATATTTTCTATCTAGATTTTTATGCGTATCAATAATATATCCTTCTTCTAGATAATCACTAATAGCTGTACTTACCAATACATAAAATGATTCGGATTTCGGTTTATTGAAATTATATGGAATTTTGAGAACCCCGTTTACTTGTAATCTTGACCCATAAATATATAAATCCTTCTTATCCCCATAGTTCATATATTTATGTGACAAAAGATCATATCTGTAGTGTTTTTTCCATTTTTCTTTTTGATTTGTCAATGAATCCGCTGCATAGTAATTTTGTTTCACGGAATGAATTAATTGGTCTTTTTCTTTTTTATATGAATCCGATTTAATTGATTCTTTATTTTGAATCCTATAACGTTGATTGATTCTATTTCGCCATTTTTGCGGTACTAACCACGACCATTTGGTTTGAGATAAATTGTATTGATAATGCCCCTTTAACCAGTTTTTCCATTCAATCATTCCAGACTTATGAATTTTCTTATGTCTTGAATTGGAATCAAATATTCCTCGTGTCATACAATGATCCTTGATTTTATCCTTAATAAAAGGATAAGTCCCCTGATATTGAAGTACAGATTTCAAGTGATACTTGTTAAGTAATTGGGTTTGTGATAATTTGTAAAATACATATGCTTGGGACAAGCAGGATAAGTCATAATACATTTTTGTACTATTACTAATATTAGTATTCGAAAACGACTTTTTTATAGTGGAAAAAAAGTTCATTGTATTTTGATCTCTTTCATCAATTCTTTCCTGATTTGTTTGATCGTTGTAAATGGATTTTTTGATTATTTTTTTTGTTGATCCAAAGAAAAGTTGGAAATTGATCCTGTGAATGGTAATCATACATAGCAAGATATCTATGTATATTTTTTCAATAAGAGATTGCAAAAAATAATGTGATTTACGTATTAATCGTATATTTATTCTTTGGAATATCTGCCAAATATGTTTCTGTGATTTCGATCTTTTATCATCACAAGTTAGAATTCCTTTTTTCTTGTCTTTTGTGATTCGTTCTATTTGATTCCTGATTGTGATTGTTCTATCAGAAAGATCTTTCATCTTTTTTTCTATGAGTGAATAATTTGTCCAATTCATGGATTGGATTTGAATGGTTGATTTGTGAATAATTTTATTATTTATTTCAGAATCTTTTCCATTTTCAGCCGTTTCATATACTTTCGCCTTGCTCAATTCAAATAAGAATATTGGATTTACGTTTTGAATTTCCTTTATTATTAGTTTTAGAACTAGAAGTATTTTAATGATCCATCTTGTTTTTTCTTTTGAAACTTTTAGAAGTAGAAAGAAATTCTTTTTCACTTTTCTAACTCTTTTTTGGAGTTCTTTATAAATGGGTTCAAAAAAAGAAGGTCGTTTTCGGGGACTACCAAAAGGGAGTTCCGCTTCCATTCCCCAAACTGTTAAAAAACAAAAATTGTCTTTTTTTCCTTTTTTGTTTATTTGATCTCTAGAATGAGATCGTATTTTAGATCTTCGCCAAGGTTTCAAACAGAAAGGAAATAGAATCTTTATCTGAATACCGTCTGTTAACCAATCTTTTGGAAATTCAGTTTCTGATAATTGAACACCATTATAGGTGCATTTAACATGCATTTCTCTATTCCATTCCTTCAAATCCTCATACCATTCGGGTAATTGGAATAATAACATACGGCCAATATTTTTAGCAATTATCAATGAAGGCAATACAATGTATTTTCTAAGAAAAGATTGGGTTACTAACATCAAACCTCTTATTGCTTGAGCAAATATAATGCTATCCCAAGTTTCTGATATTGCTATACGTTCATTTTCCTCTTTTTTATCTTCGTTTTTTTTCTCTTTTTCCCTTGTCTCTTCCTCCTCAAAATCAAAATGCGAAATTTGCAATTCTGGTTCTCTCCCCACCGAATTCCTAAAAATTAGATTCATCATTTCAGAGATATAAAAAGAATAAAAAAAAAATGTTTTGTCTATTCGATCCAAAAAAAGCGGGGAATGCACATTTGCT